TAAAGGCTTTGTTATTCAGCAGGGACAGGGTCTGGCCCAAGCAGTGGTGCTTTAGCCAGCCTTACTCATCTATGAGACAGATGAGAAAGTGGGAGAATGCGGTGTCATGACTTTTTTCTTGAAGGGCATCCTCTGTTGACGAATCTATTTTAAGCCTACGATTCCCCTGAGAATGGATCTCTCAGTTGGATCAAGAAGGCCGAAAGCCAGGCAGTCAAGCTCACGTTGTCGACCTCTTGTCTGTCAGTGAGTGATTCCTCGTATGTGTAAAGGCGGGTAGACCGTCTCATCTCTTTCCCCAAAGTGGTGGATCGAACTTCGATCATGTCACGAGAGTGGATTCAGTTGGTTCCATCGGTCATTCTGCGAACCTGACAGCTATCACTTACTGGTCAATGAAAGTGGGGTCAGTTTCACTCTTCTTCGGAGCTTGAAAGTCAAAGAGTCTTATGCACTTGCTTATGGAACTCTTGCTTCAAAGAATTATCCTCAAGAATTACTACATTTGCTTCTTGCTCTCTAGGCTTGAAGGTGGTATGAAAGAAATAGATCTTAGTGCCTTATACGACCTAGAAGGAGGATTGCTTCTCTCACCCGTAGGCGCAAGGGTTCTTTCTTATTGATTCATGCGCATCTACTTCTTCTTCTTCTTCTTTGACTTAGGCTGCTCCGTGCCTTTCACAGACAGGGGAGAGGATGAGGGGAGTTGGCTTGCTTAAAGGTAAAGGGCTCTCAAGGCTCTAAAGCAGGCTAGCTCCTATACTTTTCCGGTGGTGGACCAGAGCGGAGCAGCCCTCGCCCAGGGGGCTCTTTTTTACCATATTGTATTATCTTTCCTCAAGTAAATGTACTCAAGAAAAAAAGGTACTAAAAGGAATAAAGAAAACGTTCTAAAAGCCTATATGTGCTATAGGAAAAAGAGGAGTTTGACTAGTGCAATGTGTCGTACCCCTAACCTAAGGTGCTCTATTGAGATGCCAAAAAAGCCCTTTTCAAAGAGGTGCTTGAGCAGAGAATAGGGAACTAAACAGCGGACGATCTACCGGAGAATCGTCCGGTATAGCTATAGGGTTGAGAACTGGTTACTAGCTCTACCCTTCCCCTAGACTCTCCCTGTTTACTCGCACATAGGAAGCGGTACCCGCTCCTTCTGTTTAGGATTCCTGACCTTACTAAACGCTCCCTTTCACAAATCATTCCTTTTATTTATGGTTTGGTAAACCTAGAAAGATTGTTCCAGGAGAGGGTGAATCTCTTGAGTCTCGTTTAGCGAAGCTTGGACTTCATTGTAAGATTTTTATAGATGGGAAATAAATAGTGTGTATAGTCGAGACAGCAGATATGACTCAAGAACTGGTACCCTGCTACTTATGAATATTCAACTAAATCTGCACATCCAACATCTAGCTTTCCAGTAGATTCTGTATGATATGAGAACGTCTGTGAGTAGCCAACATCTGTATCAGTAGCTGAGTCAATCGAAAGAAGGGCTTCTGAATTAGCTGAGGAAACCGCCCAGCAATTCCTCTACATCAAGAGCGGGCTCTGCCGTAAGGAATTTGATGTCAACACTTAACTTAGATAGAGATCTTGCTGTAAACACAAGAAGTACACGAAAAATTTTGAGTTGGGGTACCAAAAAGAGTTAACTTAGGTTGACGGTGGAACCCCTCTTTTTAGGGAAAGAATGGGGTGGGAGACAGATAAAAGATGAGTAGGGTTTGCCATAGCATTATTCGTCTTCGAAGCTGTCTTATTCTAGCCATGGCATTAATCGAGGGCTTTCCGTCCGCACAGTAAAGCGTGTGCATTTAGAAATAAAGGTTTGCTTCTGTAGGCCCTGTTCGGCTATGTATGTCCAAGCACACAAGCAAGGAAGTCGGGTGGTGGTCTGGTAAGGTTTCCTCCGAAGAACCGAAAGCAAAGCGCTATGCCGGGGTAAAAAGCAAAAGTATAGCGCGCAGAGCAGAGCATAAAGTCTTGGCTTGATTAGGACAGGCGTAGCGGGTTTTAAAAATCCTTGTGGCACTGCCCTTTATTTCAGTTATATCCCATACATCGACCCAGTAAGCTTTCACTTCAACGAAGATAGAAAGTCGTTTATCAATTCCCAGCGTGACGCACTAGATACAGCTGCAAAGACATGAATCAAATCTTTTGTCTCCCTTCTTTCTAGGGAAGAAGGTTGCCCATATTCTATATCTTGATTCGGAAAGATCACTTTCAGAACGGATGTGCGAGAAGTTTAATTACGAAGCTATGCTGATATCTATCTAAGAGTCAGGGGCTGACCTTACCGCATTTCCAATCCACAAGCAAAGCATTGAATGAACACAAAAAAGAGTGGGAATATGCTCCTAGACTATAATAGAGGGTTTTCCTCACCTCTGAAGCTTTCAACTCATCATATGGCTATGCTTATGCGCGAGAACTTGTGTACATACAATCATGAAAGAGCATTTCGAGATGGAAGCAAATACTTACAATGAAATCACAGACTCAATAACCGGGGAAGCTCTCAAGGCAAGGTAGCCCAACTTTTTTTTTCGCACCGCTTTCACAGCCCAAGAGAGAGCTCAGCTAGGCGTATCATCTAAAGTAGGACTTTCATGCTAATTTGAATATTCCGTTGACAAGGCCCCTGTCTAAGCAGGAAAATAAAGAGTTTCCCATCTTTAAGGGGTACCGCGATACGCTTAAAACTCACTTGGAAATGACCCAGCGCTCGCCTACAGCCAAAGCAAAAGGGGCAGGGGATTCAAGCGCGGATACACTCACAAAGCAACAGACCTAACCGGAAAGCACAAAAGACTTTCTACTCCTCCTGAATCGCTTAAATCCCTGCTCACAAATGATTGTATAGGACTGGCTATGCCACCTTTCATCTCTGTGTAATCAATGTTATTCCCCATTCTACCAAAATCAAAAGAAAGACAGAGAGAGAAAAGAGTTCGAATACAATACTATGCTATCTTAAGGTCGATCAAACTTCCAATCCTTCAAAGTTAGAGATTCGGAGATCGCCCACGGAAGCTGTAAATCCATCCCGAGAGCTATCCAAGGATGGGAGGGTCACTGGGTTCATACATCTTGGCTCCTTCTGTCTGAATGGCTGTTTAGGGTCCAAGGACCTGCCGGGGACTCCGTACAAGGTAGATCGAGCGCGAGTGATGATGACTGAGCCCTACCTAATCCATCTCCACGTCTGACGAATCCGGGGGTCAAGCTAGCAACTAGGTCCATTGGATCAATCGTGAGAGATTAAGGTCTTGCTACGCTATGGTCCGGTGGGTCAGGATCATGTTGGGAGGTCACTCCTCTCGCAGGATTAGGATGAATCGCAGGAGATGTTTGAGTTCTACTGCCTCGTCGCGCTTACCGGAGTCTGAAACTTGTGCGATGCCCCCGTGTCGACTAAGGCCACTTTGTCTCGTCCGTTTACCGTGACCCCTATGGAGTGGAGTAAAGCATGCGCCTCCCCTGCTCGACTCACTCATTGTCCCCTTAATCGTATTCAGCAGCTGCCCCCGCCCCTACTATCAAAGCGCCTCCTCCTCCGACTGCACTGCATGTTGGGGGTATCTTGGGAGGTGCGGCTTCGAACAGAATCTCTAAAGCCTCCCGTTCCGCCGACTGACTATTAGGGGGGGCTCGACTCAGTCGTCTTGCCCCTTTGATGAGCCTGACGAACCTCTTCTTCGACATTCCTACATCTCTCAGGCCCTCTGGCTTGCCTCGGTCCCTTACCCCCCGTGCGACTCCTCGCGCCAAGGTACTTGAAATCCACTAGCCGATCTGATACTACCAGAGCAGCACTCCCTCATTCATACAAGTTCTGCACATTATGCCTCCGCAGTTACGCTTGCTCCCACGGTTGTAAGCCCTTCAGAAAGGGAAAGAACCTGTCTTCATCCGACATGTCCATTATGTCGAGCATTAGCGCAGAAAAGTCCTTTTTGTAGTGCCGGACTGCTCTGGTCTGTCTCACATTCATCAAGGAATGATGTGCCATCCACGACACATTACCAGGTAAGAACTGAGCCTTCAACTCAGCCTTCAGCTGCTCCCAGGTTCCGATCGAGCACTTCCCTATGCCGACCTCCTCCGATATCTCCCAACGTGTGGCACTCCGGCGCCTTCCAGAGTCAGCCTCCCTGCAACTCCCCACGTGCACTATTGGCCAATGAGGGATCGCCACCCCAAAAGACCATCAAATGCATAGCGACGGTCTTGAGGTGAGGTATTGGCCGACAAAGAGAGGATCAGACGAGCGAGAAAGTTGACGTATCGCCTTACAAAACAAGAAAAAAAAAGAGGAAGACTAGTTCAATAGCCAGTTCATTCGAGTCTATAAGAAGCAGAAGGCATAGGCCTGCACGAAGCCAAGCCCCAGCCACTGACTGATGGACTGACTTGGGCTACCTTTAACCCGGAGATCCACTCTCCTCTGACCTACAGCTGGCTTGCTTTCTTGCCTTGTTATGAGTGCTCGCTCCCTTCACCGACCCACCTCCCTTTATTCTCCTTCCTTGCTTCTATTACCGTTCTTTCTTTCTCTTCCCTTCTTCTTTTGCCTAGACCGACTGCCCATGCTCACATCTCAGAACTCAGAAAACCGCATCCAGGCAACTCTGATCTCTTTCTTCCGTATGATAAAAGAAGGGGGCTTTCCCCTAACGAAGAATGTGCTAGGAGGGGTACACATCCAAAGACAGTCTTTGATTGGACAGGAACGGCTAAAAGAAGGCAGAAAACACTCGGGGGGAGACTAAACCCTTAAAATAGGAATAGTGAATGCCCCGGGAGACACGCACGGTACTTACCGGTGCTATCGGGCCTCGGAGAAAAGAACTAGTATCCGAGAAGAGATAGGGAAATGCCGGTATAAGCGACGATGGCAGAATACGGGATAGAAAAAGATAGGCTTGAATAGACTTTTCTTCTACTTCGGGTAGATTACTGGGCGGATGAAAGGTACTCAAAATCCAAGAGGGCTATCCTCTCAATCGCCGAGGGCTCGCTACAGATCCCTTCCGTCGGGTCAAGCAACTCAAACAAGAACAACTCATATGAATCCGCTCTCGTCTCCTGTCTCTCTTCTAACTCAATAACTCAGAAACAAGGAAGGCATCTCCTTTAACTCAAACTCAATTCAAGATCCACTGAGGGGTCTGGTTTGAATTAGCATAAAGTGATGTCCGAAATCCCTGGTGTCGACTCTTTCCTGGAGTAGCTTTGTGCCTAGAAACCTCTTCTCTGACTAGAGTCCTGCCCATGGGGGGGGTCGAACTGGATGACTGGAGGAAGTTAAGATAGAAATATCCCTTTCCATATGAGTTAGCGGGTCACCTTCCGAAGATATGCGCACTACGGACGAGACGGCTTGACGGCTGTAAGTCGGATGGCGGGCCCTTGCCACCAAGCTTCCAAGAGAGGAGCTCATAAAGGCTGGGACGGAGATACTGCTGCGATCGCTCTTTTGGATACGGTCTTGCCGAGGAGGGTAGGCCGGACGGAAGAGCATGCCTGGGAAGACGGTGGCGGAATACGGAATAGACAAAGATAGGTTTTTAAAGAACATATTTGGTCTGGCTTATGGAGGATTGGGCTGGGGAAGGCAGAGAAAGGAATCTTAAACACTCGTTCCTATCGCCCGATAGTAACTTCGTGAACCTAAGCGGAAACTTTAAGCTACTTTTCTTCAAGCTTTGGGAAAAGGGATTTTTTTAATTACGATGTTGACTGCCGAAGGGAATGGACTAGCTTGGTTGACTAGCTTCAGTTCTTATTATTAACTTCCTCGAGTGGCGATTACTGTCTGACTGTACTCTTACGCTCCTTCCTCTCCCCGAGAGTAAGTTCGGGTATAGCCCTTCTTAACTAGCAGTAGTGGAATCAAAGAGAGACTTGATTGATCTTGTATTAGGTGCATAACAAAAGAGATTCTCCATAGAGTGCAAACTTTCAAGTTAGATTCAAGCAATAAGAAAGACAAGGTGCGAAGCGAAGACTTAGAGTACATTTAGCCGGGGAAATAGCACTGATGGTAGGGCTTCCTCATCTCCTCTCCCCCCGGAGTGAAGATGTTAGGGGTAAGAGAAGAGGAGTCAGCTAATAAGCAAAGTCAAATAAATAAAGGGAAAATACAATCCAAGTAGAAGGAGACAAAGAAAGAAAGAAAGCCTTGGAAGTCTTCAAAGTGGTACAATCTGGCTAAGGGCTAATCCTTTCCTTTCCATCCTATCAGTCAGCGAATGAATCCTAGATCTTGGAGTCAGGGTCTTCGCTGCTTTCGATTATCGTTCTAAGCCTTCCATTCTCTTTGTATCCGTCAGGTCAGTAGTCCGTCCATTCGGAAAAAGCCTTCGAAAGCCAGGGTGGGGCACCATTTCCCTATCCTGTTATTGGTATTAAAGGTGGTAAGCGCCAAGGCCCTTTTTTTAGTTGAAAAAATTTCCTTAAGCTCGTTCTTTTAAAGCCGTGAGTCTTTATCTTGTATTTTCTCTTTTTTTCTAAGTGGAATTGTAGGCGGCATTTAGGGTCTAGCCTTGGACTCATTCCCCTATTTGGCCTATTTACGGCCAGCAATCGAAGTCTTCTATGTAGGTTATGGTCTTGCAGGTGGTGTATTAGTCCCCCACAACAATAAATCCTCTTTTAGGGCGGAATTCCTCTGTCTTTAGATGCTCTCTCTCCCGTATGTGTTATGTCTATAAGTCTGACGGTCTTTTCAGTCTTCGAAAGAAGGAGCGAAGCGAAGTCATGCAAACCAAGCAGCAGCAGCGCATTCAGGCTCCTTCTATAGATGGTGAGCTGATCAAAGAGCAGATTCACAAGCATCGGCATACAATGCAATGCTTCACTCGCTTTAGCGGAACTCCCTTTAGCGAAGGCAGTGAAAGCGTTATCCAAGCCTATGAATCCGGTACGACGGGATCAACTACAAAGCAAATGAAACTGAGAGATCCTGAGCTACTAGGTCTTCCTAAAAGGGGAATTCTCCTGTGTCTTTCTCTCAGTGCCATGGCATACAAAGTCATGTCTTGGCGCATTCCATACGTCGACTCATACAAAGCAGACGAAAAAGTCAAACCCAAAGCTTTATAACATCTCGGGCTCATCACTTTATCCCCAGGCTCCTTTCTTTTTCTTATTCCTTACTCTATTGGCTGGCTCGCGGAACTACTTGACCAATGGAACTACGGAACTGGATTACTCCTTTTTCATTAAGCCCGCTAGACCTTTCTCGTTTTCTGGTTAGGCAGCAGAGCAACCTCATTGCAGGAACCACTGGGAAGTCTCCATTTCAATCTCTTTTAGTGCCCGCTTTCCTTTAATTCCATCAAACCCTCGTAGCTAAATCGCCTGTATCGAATAGCCAACGCCTCTAACAACGTATTTCAGGGGCTGAGGGCAGCTCCTTAGGCACCTTCACATCTACATCTACTTAGAACAAGCACGTACACACAAGCAAGCTTGAATCCTGTTATTTTAACTGAGCTCTATAAGCCGTTACGCCCGGCAGCTACACATTGGTTGGTCGAGACTCAGGATTTCGTTTAGCGTTGTGGCCTGTAGATTAGAATCGTAAAGCTCACCCTAATTTAACATCTGCTTGAACTCCCGATCTACTTTTTAATTAAATAAAAAAACTTATCTAGCTAGAGGAGTTTAGAAGATTAGTATATTCATTCCCTTGTTACTTTCTTTCCAAAGCCCCGCATGAGCAAGCCAAGCTACTCATGCCAAGCAGCTAACTTCGAGCTAGAACTAATGGATTAGCATTAATAGTCAGTTCCCCCCGGGCTGGGAAACTTCCAACCTTCTATACTTATAACTTTCTTGCATCCCACTTCTGGGATTGCTTGAGAACCTGCTCCATGATCCGCTAAACTCCGTCATTCTTTTCGACCTGAATAAAGTAATGAACTCAAAGTCAAAGACAAGTGAACTCTAGGGGCTGATGGGATAGGTTAGCTCGACTTATCATCCGAGAAGAGTGAAGAGAGTAAGCAAGCTTCCTCTTCTATCGTATCGATTGAGTGGTTCATATCTTCTATCATCTCCGTAGAGGGTTCAGTCTCCACTATTTTCAGTCCTTCTTTCTACCCTGAGCTCGAAATCCTACGCGTAACCTTTTCGAGCTTATAGTCTAAAACCCCCAACTCAAAGGTTCTTTATTAGAAAAAAAGATATTTTACCAGTCCTTGGAATTAATACAACGATAGGGAGGTTAAGAGCACTGGATCGAAGACAATGTCAATTGCCCAAGCAAAGCAAGGAGCAGGCAGGACAGAAGACAGAAAGCTTCCTTATCTCCGGATTTCCTCTTCTCACTCTACCAACTTACTAAGATGAGGGACGTAGCACGCTTGGGGATCTCTAAAAGAACTACTAGCTCCTCAGCAACCTTACAAATCTCCAGCCTCTAAGGCAGAAGTCCTATTTGACCTTCTCTTTCCTCTCTTAAAGACGCTTTCTTCCTGTAATAGAAGTAACAGCTGACGCAACTACTTATGCACTTCCAGTCCACCCAGACCGGTAGTAGCAGCAAGCCTACTTCTTATTGCACTTGAAGGAGGAATAAGACCAAAAAGAAGGAGAACTAACAACGGGAAGAGAAGATAGTTAGTTTCTAAAGGCTGGACCAATCAAACCATATCGTATCGAACCATAGCGGGAGCGAGGAGCACATATTCTTTATTACTGACTTTTCGTGGTTGATCGCACCAACAAGAGTCGGTGCTTGTGAGTAGGAGAACATTCTTTATTGCAAGATGTTCGTCCACCCGCCGCGGATCGTTTCGCTTGCTTCTTTCAGTTCATTCCCATTCCATACCTATTCGATTTTCCTAGACAAGTAAATAGTGCAGACAACACAACACCGTCCTTTTTAGGAAAAACCAACAAATACCTACCCCGGTTGAGAGCAAGAGCAGATTCTATAACATAAGAGTAAGACTGACTTTCCCACTTGGCTCAATAGCCGAGAGGGGGGATTCATTATATATAGAAGAAACCGCCTTGAAAAGACATGGCTTCCCCATTAGACGAGAAAACTAATACAGAAGAGAAGAAGTGAAGAAAGACAGAACGAATCTCTTATCGCCATCTTTATCTTTCTAGCAGTGCTCTCAACTATTATCTTATTAGAATACATTTCTTCTGCTCTTTGCAATCATAGCCACTTCTACATTAAACTGTGCTGCAACCTTAATCCTAAGAAGACGGGGTAAGACTGGAGTCTGAGGGATCTCTTTCGAATGTGGTGTGCCCGGCAAAAAGACCAAAATGATTATCGAAAGTGTCTACGAAGGTTCCATCTACAGAGCAGGTGGAGAAGGTCGGCGGGCCTCATCCAAGTCCCTATCGGAGGTTCCATAAGATTCACTTTGTTGGGAGGTGTAGACGCTTAAGCTGGGAACGGCAGTCAGGCCCCTTATTGAGATGAGATTTTTCACTTCTTGCTTGTAAGGCTGTGGCAATAGGAGGTTGGAGCGATGCATGATGGCCGGGAAAAGACGTAGCACTTTAGAGAAATCGGGATTACACCCTTTTTTATATCCCTGTCACAGAGTTTGGCCAGAAAAAAGGTCACGCTTTGGCCTATCATGAGATCATTAGTTTATGCACGTGGTGGAGCGGGCAGTCTTATGCCCAGGTAATCAAAGAAATGAGTAAAACGGCCAAAATCGGGCAGAAGAGGCTTTTTATAAGTCCATTTTGACGGTTCAGGAGGCTAGAACCGTTGACTTTGAGGATGAAGCATAGCACTGCTTAAGGAAGAGTTCGCATATCTTTTGCCGTAGGAGTTGCCGGCTGGTCTACCCCTCGGAGACGGGTAGATCATCAGTCTGACTACTAATCAGGCCAGCAGAAAGCAAGGCCCTTTCTCACCTGCAGCAAAGGAGGTGGTGACCAAGTGAAGACCTTCATGGCCTTACTACCATGGTATCTCTGGAACAGATTTAGCTTTCCTCGCTAGGAGGCTTTAGGTAATGCAACGGCCTCAGTCAGGGACTTCGAACCATTTTAGGGGTGATCGGCACCATTGGTTATACTATAGTTGATTGATGCAAATCCTAATCCCATTCTGTGACAACTTTGAGTGCGATCGGAAAGGAATAAGGCCCGAAATTTGGACCACTAGAAATCGAATGAGTTGACCAATTCCTCTACCCCGCTGATTTTTTATTAAGAAATTTCTAGTTAGACTTTTTTTCCTGCAACCAAGCCAAATGGGATTCTTCGATTCCCTTCTCTTCCGGTTAGCAACTAACTAGCTCTCGTACTCTTCCCCTCCTTCCTCACTACTAGAGAAAGGCTAAGTGAAGTACTTCTCGGGACTTACCTTTTCTTCTTTCAAATTCTTCTCTTCTTGCTTATCACCGACTTTCCTTCGCCCTTTGCGGCTGCTAGTGAAGTGGCAACTGGATTGCCTAGTGAAATGTGATCTCGATTGAAGCTAGATAGCGCCCTCCTCACTCGGAGCCGTAGCCGTAGTCTGGTCGGACCTCCGGACCCCTTCTTTATTCGATTTGGAAGAGCTCTTTTTCTCTTTGGCTCGCTCGTTGAATTTCCTCGTTGAAAGATCTCGCGCAATCTAGGTTTGAGCTCTGATTTGATCTCGATGGCCGGTGGCAAAGGAAGCGAAGCGACAACCGCGACTATGTTCCTAGTGTAGAAGAAAGAAAATGGAAGTTCTGGAATTTCCCCCAATGGCTTGCGGAAGCGCTGTTCGTTATTATAGATGCATCTGAGCAGCGGATCATGATGCCGGGGATTTGTTCACAGCGGAAGAAGAGAAGTCTTCCTCAAATGGATCAGACAAGTATGTATAACACAAAAAATCGATCTTTTTAGCTGCCATATTCCCTGTGTCTCTACTTATTTTAGTGCTCTGCCAAAGAAAGCGGTTTGATCCAAAGTCCGCATGAAATCTAAGGCTTTGAGCTCTTTGTCCGAGGACGATCTCCTAATTGCTAGTCCGAATCAAGGGCTAAAGTCCGAACTCACGATTTGACGGAAGCTGTCCGACTGAGCAGCGGATCTCCTGACTCGACTAAAAAAGAATGGACGCACTCTGCCCCCAGCAAAGGACTTCGTTGGAGGAATAAAAACCTAAACTCGATCAAAGAACTGAGACCCTTATAGAGCCTTTTTAAGACAAGGAAGTTCACTCCTAAGAAAGGCCTCCAGAAGGAAGCAAAAAGAGTCGTTACGCCGCATCTAATGCTGAGTAAGGCGACGGAACTTCTTAACCACGGTCTTAGAGAAAGAGCCAAAGCAGGGACTGAAATGTTGATGCCCACAATCGGATGCTAGAGAATAAGCCAATAACAATCGAAAGGGCAGGGACTACTTATTCTTAGACGCCTGCTTGATAAAGGGCTTGTTTGCAAGCTAAGGGCGAGACAGATATTTAATTAATTAACAGATTTCACTTTGACTTCTTCTTACTTCTTTGCACTAGTCTCATGGCAATATCTCTTTAGCATCCCGACATTCCTTATTGCCCTAAGGCTAGTCACCTCAAGTCTTTGTATGGGCAATGTCTCTTGTTGTATAGCTATTTTCTCTGGGTTCTTCCCGAAGGGGCTAACCGTATTAATAGCTGATTTAAGGTAGTTGCTACTTCGTTGTTGAAAAAATGGTTTTCTAGCTGTTGATGGGTGAACCCATTAGGGTTGTTATCGGTTTCGAGTTCTCGCTGTTCTCTAAGGAAGTTGAGTGAGAAGAAGTAAGAAGTCAAAATCATTGGAGCTAGGCCCTTCAAGCTTAAAGACTAGCAGTTCCTCTCTTTCATGTCATGAAGCAACTGGCCAAAGAAGCTCCTCGGCTAGGGTTACCCTAAAAAGGGTTCTTGCTAAGACTGCTTTCTCTCTTCCGTATGTGAAATTTTCCTTTCAAGCAACCACATTCAGCAGTGACATCGAAATGTGAGATTTAAGCCTTTTCCTTCGCATTTGCTTGTTAACAACGAGTCAACCTTCTGAGGGTTAGGTGAAGGTCTCGTTCCTGGACTGTCCATAACATAATAAGAGTCTTCTTAACCGTAGTAGCAACAATTATTTATACTTCTTATATAAGAATCAATCTGGAAAGACAGCATTAGATACCTCAGAACTAAGAAGAATGCCTGCCGATGAGACTGACCTTATTTAGGACAGGAAGGAAGAGAGCATTACAAATTGCTCTATTTGATCTAGTCTCTTCCATTATCGATACCCGTACATACTAAGATCTAGGTTGCAAAGTACGAGTTGGAGAGACCCATTTCCTTCCGAGCTCACATTCGTTCTATATAATATATTTATTTATATTCATTATAAGAGAACGGAAAGATGGGGATGAATGCAATACGGAGAGAGGTAGAAAGGCAAGCACTGCACGGGGCCTCTCTGATGCCTACACTTCCCCTGAGGGAAGGGGGGAGAGGATGATTGCTAGGTCCGCTTACAACAAAGACACATATTTAATAGAACAAGTCAAGCTAGAAGGAAAGAAAGCACTTTGAGATCGGTCGTGAACCAGAAAGAATGAGCCGCTTCAATACCAAAAGGAAGAAATCAGCACTTGCTTCTTGAGCTGGTACAACAACTCCAGCAAGAAGGATTAGCCGATTAGAAGGCATGGCCAAGGGTACTACAAGCGGAACCCCAGTCCCAAGCTATAGGACGACAAATGAATTAGGCGCTGACTCCAAGACTGATACGATAGGCTTTGAGTCATCAGTTTTATCCCCTAGACGAGAGGGCTATGGGTATAGACCCGAAAGCTCCTTCACTGGCCATGGACTACTCAATCAATCGGACAACCGCTTCACTACTTCCAAGACTGAAAATCCAATGATAGAAGAATCGACTGCAGCAAAACTTCCTAAACTAGACTAGAATAGAATAATATTTCGTAGCAGTCACCCGGAGTTTAAATCCATTAGGTTCTTCAATTTATTCATAAAAGAAACGAGAGACAAGAAAACATCTTTGATTACGATTAAAAAGAACAATCTCAAATAGACCAAGATCAAATTTCGGGTTATTTCTTGGTGAACCCGGGGATTTTCGGAATATAACCAAGCAATCAAAATCTCCTAACCCCAATCCGTGGGTTCCTCTGGGTTTGGATTAGGAGAGTCTTGCGGAATCTCATTTTCTGCTTTTTTAGAATCAGTACCACCCAATTGTGGGTATCTTTTAGCTTGCATACGGGTTACATTTTTTTGACTATTAGAATGAGAGGAGTGTGCATATTCTTCTGTCTTTGATTTATCAAAAGCTACACCTCTTTCATTCCAATAGTGCTTAATCATGCTGCAAATCTTCTTGATGATAATGAATTTTTCTGAAGAATCAGGATGTTCCACGAGAGCATTTTTTTTTGTTGGATGTAAACCTCCCTTCACCCCCACCCCCTCTAGTGGTCAAGAAGGACTGGGGTCTAATTTTCTTTCTATCTGACAGGACAAAGAAATAGGGAAGGGATGGTTCTTTCATTGTATTGATAGAAGTCTAACTAGAAAAGGATCTCTCTATTACTTTGAGAAGAGAATCGTTGGTTTTACCGACGAACTACGTGGGAAAATGGACCACACGTGCAACCATCAAACCAGAGACCAAAGCAGGGATCGACATAAAGTTTAAGCCAAGCCTAGACAAATAGTATTTCACACTTCACTTTCGCCACGAAAATGCGATAGGAATTCTGTATATATATGGCAGCGATGCCTGTGCTCTTGTAATAGATTGAGCCAGTACCTAAGAACCTGCTCTACTAAAACTTTGTCAAAACGAGAGCGTGCATTTTCTAAATTCAAATTGACAGACACCATTTTTAGTTCAAGATACTCCAATGCCTCCCTTCTTATGGCCCTTTCGGGAAAAGGATTCTATCTTTCTTTGAGTGCCTTTACACTATTCTTATCGACTTCCGAAGAACGACCCATAATGAGATTACAAAACGATGCTTCCTTGGCCGTGTGGAACATGGATGAGCATGATGTCATTCCTACAAGTGATCCCCCATCCAGGATTGGAATAAGTGCTATATGAGGACTTCGAGATTAAATATAAGATGGATTTTTACCCAATCATCATGTGGGGTAGTCAAATGGACCAGAACTTTTTCTTTTCTGTGGTTAGATATTTGCTTCTTATTGGCGCTATGGCCTGCGTTCGCCCTTCTCATTATTTTATTTCCAAAGTGGGCTTGGACGGCCTAACTGGGCTCATGTTCCGCCTTATTTCTCCAAGCCCATATAGTATGGACGGCTACTGCAAATAGAAGGCGCCAGTCTATAGACCTTGGTCCCTAACTCATTTAGCTGAGATCCTTAGACCCAGACCCCCACGACTATTAATAAAGCACTGCTCTTGGTCTACCCGTTGTGATTGAATCACTAACCGCAGTTGTGCTAGTGGGTTGAAGGTTTTCATTTGACATTAGAGCCGCTATTGAAGGAATTACCGGGGAACTCTCAATTTCTTTTTCAAGAGTAGGTTCTTTGGCACTAAGCCTTTACCTTGAGTCTTCCCCTGTCAGGTAGCCCGATTATAGTAAAACTTATAGAATGAAGCTATGCCCCGCCCCTTCTACGAATGAATGGTACGGAAATGGGCTTTCATCCCTACTTTTTTCATACGCACCCGCAGCTAAAGCTAAGCCGCCTTCTAAAGTCAAGGAGTTTCCGCCTGGCCTTACCCGAGCGCAGAACGGAAGTAGTTGATCCACTCTCTAGATTCGAACTGGCCGCCCTCTCATCGTAGGGGACTTGTGAACGAAGTAAACAAGGGTGGGGACTCTACAATGCTTTCCTGCGTCAAGCTACTTTATCTTTCTCTTTCAAGAAAGTACATACACAGATTAAAGAGGAGGTAAAGGCCTGAGTCTATGGACTGTAAAGAATAGCGCTTAATTAACAGCACAAAGGGTGGAAATTTTGCAAGCCCTTCTGTAACAGAACTAGCACCGCTTACTTTGACAACAGGGAATGATTTCACAGTTACTTTATCTGTAACACCGGCAATGAACTCACCAGAAAGTCAAGTCATCTGTCCCAGAGCCTATGATTGCAAAGAAGACCTAGTCTGATTAACTGACTTCAACCTATTTAAAAGCAAAACAGCTGATACGATCACACCAAGAAAGACATGGGAATTTTTGGCGTCAGATTCTTCTTCTTCTCTTACGATATTTCGAGTTGGATAAACAGATCGCTCCTAAAAGCAGCCGTGTGATCTTATATACGATACCACCAGACGCGCCCCAGCTTCAAGCGAGCTCACCCTATGGACCTTGCTGAACTAGATTCCCTGCTAGCGAGAGCGGCTTAGAAAGATAAAGGAGCACAAACAAGGGTTGTTTAAAAATGAACAGATAAGCTAACGCACTACTGATTTTCTGCCTACTAGCAATGCAACTACTCCTGAGAAAGACTCAAACTGAACTAGTTGAAGCTAAGGGCCTGCCTTCCCAGCTACTGAGGTAAGGGGCAAAGGATCCACTTGATTCATCACTTTATTCATAACCATTAGATAGAGAGAGAATCCCACCCGGCCTAGCTATAGCTATCGTAATGCGTCTCGATGCCAAAGCTTCCTGAACCAACTGAAGCAAGGAATATGAGTAGAAGAGCGCTAGCATCCCTTGCTCTCTATCGATTGCTCACCACCGTCTCATCCAAAGGAATAGAACTGGAGGGCGAACTTCCCTTCTGTTCCCGTCTCAATGTGACCATTGATAGCTTTCTCTATAAAAATGTAATCCAGTTCCGGCTTGCTGTTCAAAGGGTAAAAGGACAGAGGAAAGGGAATAGGTTAGAGACAGAGGTTAGGGACGATTACGAATGCCTGTTCTGTTCTGGTTCTTATGAGTAGGAGAAGAGGAGATTAGTAGCCTGAGTGAGAACTCCCAAGCCGAATCTGTGCTCTTTCAGTAGTCTTGGTAAATATCCTTTCTCCCTTCCTAACCTAACCTTCTGTTTCCCGCGGGCTAGGCAGCTATTTTTTTTTTTTTTTTTTTTTATGATCTTTCTTATTTACCTTTAAGGCATCCTATTCTCCGTTTTGAGTTTCTTTTGTTTTGGAATCGTCTTGTCTTCTTTTAAAAAAGATCTTCTCCCTTGTTCTTCCCTCTTCCTATGATCTTGACCTGCAAAGTGATTTCCGAAAGCTCCCACTATTACTAAAAAACTCCCAATAGGCCACGTAGCCGCTTATATTATAATAAAGTAAGTAGGAAGGAGCGAAAGCTACTCGACCAGACGGGAGAGGCGACCAAAGGAAGCTGGTTCACCTTCTCTCCTCCGTTACAACATAGGTCGTTCCAATCCCGGATGAAAATATTCCAAAAAGGAAGCCAAGGAGAAAGGTCCAATTAAAATGCTTAGGACTAGAAAGAAATAGGATCCTATAAAAAAAAGGAACTATTCATCATAGATCGGAGAGCTCATTTGATATATCACGAATGCTGTGATCAAGCATCAGGCGGAATGTATTGCTACCTCTTCCTCCCTCCACCATTCTATAAGCAAATGCTTGCGGGTAGGATTTCTCTCCAGAACCATCTTTCTTATGCAATTCGAGGAGAAGCGAGTAAACTTGCCTGCACCCTAATTATTGGTAGAGTTATCAAAGAACTCCCTCGCTTGGCACAACAGCAAAGAGAACTACGATTCCAACTGGATCCAATGAGAAGAGAATTCTAACACCAACCCTTAAGACTGTAATTGGCTTGCTAGTCTTTTCCCTTGCGCTTGATAACTCTTCTGACAAGGAGTCCGCAATTGGAGGAGGGGCGAATGGAAGTACTTCACACTGAACACTCGCTTACGAAATGGAACAGAACTCTCAGGATTCGAGAAGGACTAGGCAGGCTCTTTAGGGCGATTCTCCTCTTCCTTAGACATAAAAGTTAGACCCACTAGGTAAATAAAGGAATTACCAAGGTAAGACACATATCGCAATATTACATCTACCTTTGCCTTACCCACAGAAAGCCTTCGCACAGATTTCCTTCCAACGTTTTTAGCAAAGGCCCGGAGAGAAAGCATAGTCTAGTTAGTAGTCCTACAGAAGCCAGAATCAATCCTATAGATTATAAACTGTAACCTATAATCTTGATGCACTCTAATACCTAAAATATTATATGCATATCCTCACCAGGGAATATGCGCAGAAAAAAGCACCTTTTTTCACTTTATCACTGGATTGCGAACTTACTTATCCTTTTGATGAGAATGCCACTACTCTTACTTACTATCTTCAAACCCGCCTATTGGCGTGTCTGGATCAGGTGAATCGCTTGGCTAGATATCTCCTTAAGCGAGATATCGTTAACTCCTTAGTTCCTTAGAAAAGGATAATAAGGGAGAAGCACGAAAAACCCTAGCTTTCTGTCGATCCTTAGCTCCAACTTGCGTCAGATCCTTTTGCCCCTTACTCTGCTGGATTGAAAGCGGATGCAAGAGAACTCTCAATGGCTGCAAGTAGAACTGCCATGGAACTATATGGATAGCAACTCCCACCGGATGGAGATATCTTAACTTTTATTTCAAGCCTATGTCTTTCGCTTGCCTAAGGTTAAGGTAAGAAAAAGAGACAGCTACTGGACACTACGGGGACTGTAAGCGATCTAACAGAACTGGCTTGTTGAACGGAACTCAGACTAGAGATATCAAATGACCTAGGGGACTGGACCTCTAGATGTAGCACTGGATGTAATAAAAAACTCGACTGCCAAAGCAGCACTTAGCACTCCAACTAATGGCCTTAAGACTGTTGCAATTGGTACAACTGCTTCAATGGGATAGAAGGAAACTGGCTAAAAAGGATTAGAAATGGACTAGTAAGAGACTCCAATGTAACCTCAAACTTAAATTGGAACCCTAGGAGGGGCAACTTCCACTCTTTTTTTCACTCTTTCCATTGTCGTTTACTTTACGAAGCGAAGGAAATCAAAAGGTATGCCCATTTTATCGAGGAGAGGAATTACTAGCTCGCAGGCTTAAAAATGATAACTTCCTTCCTTGCCCTCGAACCGACTATCCAACGGCATGGAACACTTAGCATTGGCCTATAACTCAAATTCCATTTTATAGCACGCCAACAGGAGGGGCTTCTTACAAAAGCACTCCAACAACTCGCTTGAACTTGAAGAGAGAAGCAACTACTACTTCTCCATCAAAGGAAAAACAAGCATCGACTAAATAGAAGGCCCTTGAATCTTATCGTTAGAGCGCTATCTACCCTTAAGACTTACTTAAGGGATGTAACAGAAGTTTCAAGAGAACTAACAGAAGTTTCAAGAGAACTAACAATCGATGGACTGGAAGGGCGAGAGACAGAACAGCAAAGAGAACTCAATCTAGAATTTCCACTCCTTCTAAAACCCCAACCCCAAGTACGGCATTAGCAATTGAAGAGCTTAGTTAGGATGGGTGGAACTACAACCCCTCGAACAGGCTCGATAAAGTCTGGGAGATTAGATAAGCTGGCTAGGTATTTTTATATTCTTTTTACTGAAAATGCACCGAAGGCAACTGCCATTGAAACTATATAGCTTTATATATAAAAGGGAGAATTCCGCTCGAAAACCAGCCCTCTTCACACCAGTACCTCTGTCCCGACATTTGGTGAGATAGGGGTAATGCCTACCAAAGGTAAAGGGGAGCCTTCATGCAAATCTATTGAAGGGTCACCTACGTTAGCTGGTGCCCACAGTGCCAAAGTTTCAACCAAGATCCTTTGGCTCCGTGCTGGTAGCCGGCTTGTTACTCCAGATTTTAGTGACAAGAACGTCTGTCACGTGCGTCCCTAGGACTGGGCCGGATTCGAACCGACCAAGAAAAGGCAAGTCAGAAGTCGATGGTTAAGGTTCCTGTCCCACTTCCCTGGCTAGCTTTAGTAGCTTGTGTTTTAGCCTCTTCTATACCAGCTGATTCAATAGCAACTGTCAGCCCTTTCTCTTTTATTACTTACGCAATTTCGAAAAAGAGTCTAGTCAGCTCGTCTCTGCCTTGAGGCCAATAACCAGTGACTCTTTTGTTAACCACATGTAGAATATCTTGTGTAGTCGGGTAGGCTAACTAGAATCTATCTTTCCTTTAGTGTGTAACCGATTTCTATATGTTAAGCTCCCCTTTTTTTATCTCCTTTGTGCCCCTCTTTAAAGTAAAGCTGCTTCTTAGAGTTGGCTTTTGCAATTGCAATCTGTCTCTGGCTCCTCGCTTTGAACTAAAATAAGACCTTCTTTTGGTCGAGTGACTTCGTTCCTGGTCTTCCTATTCCCTTCGCTTCCCCAGCCGCTGCCTCTAAGGCCCAAGTACTTTTTTTGTTTGATCAAATGATTGATTTAGATTTATAATTCCTCTTTACCAAGGGAAGAGAGCGTAGATCAGGTGTCCTGTCCTCTTGGATGTTCCAAACCACCATCTTGGACTTCCAGCATTTGCTTAAGACAGAAAGTTTGGGACTCAAAGTGTGCCCTCATGAGGCAGGGAAAAACTTCAAAATGTGTCTTTTACGTAACTTGGATAGCTGAGTGGTCAATCCTGCACCAATCGTTGATGAGTTGTCTCGCTCGAAAGCTATAACCTGCCCCCCGAACTCGGTATCCATTCTGCCTGATGGTTCACTCCTCCGAAAGGCTATTGAAACAAGTCCTGATCCGAGACTTCTCTTAAAGGAAAACCTGAAAAACGGATTTCGAGCAGGGTCGTCTGCTGGCGTATTCATTCTTTTTCTTTATTCTATTATGGCGCTTCCAAGTTGATGTTTTTTTTTAGCACGCGTGCCTCCGTCCCAAAAAAAGTTTGATATTCCGTACATTCTGTCGTGGGTGCTACTAGAAATAATTGTTATTCGACCGATTGATTCCCCGGTTGATTGATTTGCATTTCCTTATGTAAAGTGGATCAAAGGCCTCGTCTCTGTACCCTGCCGTAGAGGATGGGCCTTCAAGCGTACAAAATTCTTGTTAAGAAAAATTGGATTAAGCTTAGTCGCTGCTCACGCACGGAGCTCGCCCTCTATTCGACAAGGAGTCTCGGGAATCACGATGCAAGTTCTGCGACTCCTACCGCCGCTGCCATAGACCAAGGTTTGAACAAGTCCAGTGGTGAACCTACAGGATGCCCGCGAGGGTCTCGACCGTTCTCAAACGAACTTCTAAGAATGACCGCTAAACATAAAAGATTTTCTATCATATATATAAACATGTATGAACCAGAGCTAGGGGTCTTTTCCTCAAGGAGTGCAAAAGAAAGACCAAAAAAAGATCGACTTTCAGTGATTCGACCCGAATGAAAGCCACATGACACTTTCGATGGCATTGAAAAAAGGGAGAACCTTTGTACCGTGGATGTGACGTGCGAATGAACCTTATGATGTCGTTTTATTTAAGCAATTTTGGCACTCAAAACTGGCTGGTAAGGACCAGGCAGATGCTCTCCGAAATGGGTTTGTTAAGCATACAAAGTTTCATTCTGTTTTTGCTTCTTTTTTATTATATTTGATAAATTTATGGAATTAAGAATGAAACAAGCCAAGAAGGCAGGATTTTATTTTATATTAGAATAGGGTCATTCTTTTTTAAAGACGTAGGGTAGGGGATGCAGGATAGCCTCGACGATTCTCATTTTGATTCCGAGACTCTGTTTACCCAGTCGATGGGCCCCTTTTTCCTTGCTCACCCTTTCTTTCTCTTTCTGGGACTCTCTATTTTCGCTTTCAACTAATTCTGTTCGGGAACCTGTCTTCCACGCCACCTGTGGTTTCCGAGCATGGTCGTTCTGCTTGGGACATGTCTGCAACGTCTCCAGCTTTCTCCGGGCGAGGGCCCGAAGCAAGGCAAAAATCGAGCATCGAAGTGAGCATATAAGAAGAAGTGCTTAAAACGAAGTAAATGGGCGACCACCTTCAACATGAATGACTTTCTGGAAGCAGGCTATGCCGCCACACCTCCCCTGTGAAAGAGGGCTACGCAGCTGATTCGGTTAATCACATGTCAGAACAACCGCTAGGGATCTTTTTTTCATTACCAAAACGGAGGTCACCCTTTTTCTTCTTTCTTTGCTAAGCTCTTCCATTTTTGGAGTGAACCCGAGTCTAATAAATCATTTTTTTTTTAATTGTCCATGTCTGCGTGTTCTTCTGTACGGCCATATGACAAGTCATTTGCGAACATTTCGGGAACCTTTGGTGGTCTTTTTGTTCCAAACATCGCATCCAGTATTGCTGGTTCCTTTTTAAAAGAGCTAGCTCATTAGCTATCTTTGAGTGGGGCTTGTTGAAAGCATCTACTCGAGTGTTTCGATAAACGTACCAGTCATCTCAACATTCCAAATTCCTATGTTTCTAGCCAGCAGCCTATTACGTAAACAGCTTTGTCAACTAAGACATATACATTGTAAAAAAAAATCCTTTGGCCAGGTTCTCTTTCCTGGTTCGTTATCAAGTTCCAGTTCTTCGATTTTCGTGAATATTGATGTGATTGTTCCGCAAGTCGACATGAAACTCGCTAGCATGGAATTGCAACAATAAGGAATGAAGGTTCCGGTTGCAGTAATAGATGTCTCAAAGCTAGACTTGAAGCATGCTTCAAGTGGGAACTGTCTCATCCATCTGAGCAGGACAACTGAATGAATGCCGCTGACCAGCGTGACCGGTCGATTAGTGGCCATGATTAAGACGCACATAAACCGAGCTATTCACGGGGAAAAAGAAAGGTCAGAGGGCCATATTGGAATCGTGGCCATCAACAAGCACTATGTCTTCCTTATTATATTATAATATGGGATAATTGAAAGGAAGCTTAGTGAATGTTTAATTACTTGATTACGGTGGGCAGGTTGTAGTATTCACAAGTGGATGGCGCTTGAACATACAGAGGGAATGGGTGATTCATCTACGCTGGAAAAATTGCAGAGCGGGTGAAGGTTTTGTTTAAGACAGCTTTTACGTTCCCTTACTTTTGAGTCTATCAGCTGTAACAAGTGCAGTGGGAACGAGTGCTTGTTCCGCCCTATAGAAAGAAGAAAGTCAAGCTTGAACCCTCATTCCTCCCTTCTAGCTATTCTTCTTATTTAATCGAATTCCGTCAAGATAAGATCTTCCCCTTTCTTTATGGCTGCGATCTTCCTAAACAGGATTGAACTATATTATGTTATGCTATTCTCCTGCCCCCAATCCCTTGCTGATGTGATGTGTTTTACTTCGCACTGACGCCATTGTGTTTGCGTGAAGCTCAAGAGTCAACAAATGCAGGAATAGCTCCTCTGATGACTCAAGCAGAGTTGGTTTATGATTCCCTGGCCTAGGTAAGGGTAAGGGTGCTTTCGGCTTTCGATATAGGAAGCAAGCAACCTGTTTGAGTCGTAATAGCTCCTGCCCTGGGCTTTTTAGATAGTTCACTCTGCTTCGGGTCGGGCCGGCTTTCGAGTTGAAACTCCGCTCCTCGACTTAAGAGCTTTAATAGCTCGTCTTCGGAGGTTTCTGGCTTTTG